GCTAGCGTAGCTTAATTAAAGCATAACACTGAAGATGTTAAGATGGGCCCTAGAAAGTTCCGCGAGCACAAAGGCTTGGTCCTGACTTTACTATCAACTCTAGCTAGATTTACACATGCAAGTATCCGCATCCCCGTGAGAATGCCCTACAGTTCCCTGCCCGGGAACAAGGAGCTGGTATCAGGCACGCCAATGCTAGCCCACGACACCTTGCTTAGCCACACCCCCAAGGGAACTCAGCAGTGATAAACATTAAGCCATAAGTGAAAGCTTGACTTAGTTAGGGTTAAGAGGGCCGGTAAAACTCGTGCCAGCCACCGCGGTTATACGAGAGGCCCAAGCTGATAGACACCGGCGTAAAGAGTGGTTAGGATATTTATGAAACTAAAGCCAAACACCTTCAGAGCTGTTATACGCACCCGGAGGCAAGAAGACCAACTACGAAAGTGACTTTATAACCCTGAATCCACGAGAGCTAGGACACAAACTGGGATTAGATACCCCACTATGCCTAGCCGTAAACATTGGTAGTAAGATACATTCATTACCCGCCTGGGGACTACGAGCATCAGCTTGAAACCCAAAGGACTTGGCGGTGCTTTAGATCCACCTAGAGGAGCCTGTTCTGGAACCGATAACCCCCGTTCAACCTCACCTCTCCTTGTTTATCCCGCCTATATACCGCCGTCGTCAGCTTACCCTGTGAAGGTTAAATAGTAAGCAAAATTGGTACAACCTAAAACGTCAGGTCGAGGTGTAGCGTATGGGGAGGGAAGAAATGGGCTACATTTCCTACTGCAGGAAACACGAACGATGCACTGAAACATGCATCTGAAGGAGGATTTAGCAGTAAGCGGGAAATAGAGCGTCCCACTGAAATTGGCCCTGAAGCGCGCACACACCGCCCGTCACTCTCCCCGAGCCTACTAACACAAGTAACTAAAACCTTAAAATCGCGAAGGGGAGGCAAGTCGTAACATGGTAAGTGTACCGGAAGGTGCACTTGGAGAAATCAGAGCGTAGCTAAGATAGAAAAGCGTCTCCCTTACACTGAGAAGTCCCCCGTGCAAATCGGAGCGCCCTGACGCCCAACAGCTAGCCCCCAAAACCAAAAGCAACAAGTAAACATTTATACCCCCTAATACACTAGTATTTTGTTAAACAAACCATTTTTCCCCCTGAGTATGAGTGACAGAAAAGGGACTGTGGAGCGATAGAGATAGTACCGCAAGGGAACGCTGAAAGAGTGGTGAAATAGCCCAGTGAAGCCTAAGAAAGCAGAGATATATCCTCGTACCTTTTGCATCATGATTTAGCCAGTGTAACCCAAGCAGAGCGTGCTTTAGTTTGATAACCCGAAACTAAGTGAGCTACTCCAAGACAGCCTATTAATAGGGCAAACCCGTCTCTGTGGCAAAAGAGTGGGAAGAGCTTTGAGTAGAGGTGACAGACCTACCGAACTTAGTTATAGCTGGTTGCCTGGGAATTGGATAGAAGTTCAGCCTCCCAGATTCTTTATTCCCCTCAGTATTACCCCTTCTGATACCCCTAAGAAGCAGAGAGAGTTAGTCGAAGGGGGTACAGCCCCTTTGAATCAAGATACAACTTTTCCAGGAGGGTAAAGATCATAATTACAGAAGGCAAAATATTTGGGTGGGCCTAAAAGCAGCCATCCCCGTAGAAAGCGTTAAAGCTCAGGTATTCTAGCACCCCTCTTATTACGATCACAAAATCTTATCCCCCTAGTTTTACCAGGCCGTCCCATGCACCCATGGGAGTGACCCTGCTAATATGAGTAATAAGAGAGCCTACGCCTCTCTCCTTGCATATGTGTAGCTCGGAATGGACACCCCACCGAACCTTAACGGCCCCAATCTAAGAGGGTATTGAACAACAGACCAAACAACCAGAAGAACATTCAATGAATTAACCGTTAACCCCACACAGGTGTGCCCCCAAGGAAAGACTAAAAGAAAGAGAAGGAACTCGGCAAACACACCAAGCCTCGCCTGTTTACCAAAAACATCGCCTCTTGTAAGACTTTAAAATAAGAGGTCCCGCCTGCCCTGTGACTATATGTTTAACGGCCGCGGTATTTTGACCGTGCGAAGGTAGCGCAATCACTTGTCTTTTAAATGGAGACCTGTATGAATGGCATAACGAGGGCTTAACTGTCTCCTCTTTAAAGTCAATGAAATTGATCTCCCCGTGCAGAAGCGGGGATAGCAACATAAGACGAGAAGACCCTATGAAGCTTTAGATATAAGGCAGATCACGTTAAACACTCCACGATAAAGGACAAAACCAAGTGGATCCTGTCATAATGTCTTTGGTTGGGGCGACCGCGGGGAAACAAAAAACCCCCACGTGGAACGGGAGAACCCCCTCCTACAACTAAGAGCTCCTGCTCTAGTTAACAGAATTTCTGACCAGAAAGATCCGGCAATGCCGATCAACGAACCGAGTTACTCTAGGGATAACAGCGCAATCCCCTTTTAGAGCCCATATCGACAAGGGGGTTTACGACCTCGATGTTGGATCAGGACATCCTAATGGTGCAGCCGCTATTAAGGGTTCGTTTGTTCAACGATTAAAGTCCTACGTGATCTGAGTTCAGACCGGAGTAATCCAGGTCAGTTTCTATCTATGATATGATCTTTTCTAGTACGAAAGGACCGAAAAGAAGGGGCCCCTGCCTTCAGTACGCCTCACCCCCACCTAATGAAGACAACTAAAGTAGGCAAGAGGGCATGTCCCCCCTGCCGGAGAGAACGGCATGTTAAGGTGGCAGAGCCCGGTAATTGCAAAAGGTCTAAGCCCTTTCCACAGAGGTTCAAGTCCTCTCCTTGACTATGATTTCAGTACTTATTACGCACATCATTAACCCCCTGGCTTTCATCGTACCCGTCCTCCTGGCTGTTGCCTTTTTAACCCTTCTTGAGCGCAAGGTCCTCGGCTATATACAACTACGCAAAGGCCCCAATATTGTTGGACCTTACGGACTCTTGCAACCCATCGCCGACGGTGTTAAACTCTTTATTAAGGAACCTGTTCGCCCTTCGACCGCTTCCCCTCTTCTCTTCCTTTTAACCCCTATTCTCGCCCTCACATTAGCCCTCACTCTTTGAGCCCCTATACCTATACCTTACCCTGTCGTAGATCTCAACCTTGGAATCCTCTTTCTCCTAGCCCTCTCCAGTCTGGCCGTTTACTCAATTCTAGGCTCAGGTTGAGCATCCAATTCAAAGTATGCTCTTATTGGAGCCCTACGGGCCGTAGCACAGACAATTTCCTATGAAGTAAGTCTAGGCCTGATTCTTTTGAACCTCATCATTTTTGTAGGGGGCTTTACCCTACAGACCTTTAACGTAGCCCAAGAGAGCATTTGACTAGTCGTACCCGCTTGACCTCTTGCCGCAATGTGGTACATTTCTACCCTTGCAGAGACCAACCGTGCTCCCTTTGACCTCACTGAGGGAGAATCCGAACTAGTTTCGGGCTTTAACGTCGAGTACGCGGGGGGCCCTTTCGCTTTGTTTTTCTTGGCAGAATATGCGAACATTTTGCTCATGAATACCCTTTCCGCCACGCTCTTCTTAGGGGCCTCCCATGTTCCTGTCATTCCAGAACTTACCGCTTTTAATCTGATGACCAAGGCGGCACTCCTATCAGTTGTGTTTCTTTGGGTCCGGGCCTCGTACCCTCGATTCCGTTACGACCAACTAATGCACCTAATCTGAAAAAACTTCCTTCCCGTAACTTTAGCCTTAGTTATTTGACACCTTGCACTCCCGATTGCATTTGTTGGCCTCCCACCCCAGCTCTAGCATGGAGTTGTGCCTGAAGAAAAGGGCCACTTTGATAGAGTGAACCATGGGGGTTAAAGTCCTCCCAGCTCCTTAGAAAGAAGGGATTTGAACCCTACCTGAAGAGATCAAAACTCTTAGTGCTTCCACTACACCACTTCCTAGTAAAGTCAGCTAATTAAGCTTTTGGGCCCATACCCCAAACATGTTGGTTAAACTCCTTCCTTTACTAATGAACCCGTACATCTTAGCCGCCCTTCTCTTTGGTCTAGGCCTAGGCACTACAATTACATTCGCGAGCTCACACTGGCTTCTGGCCTGAATGGGCCTTGAAATGAACACTCTAGCCATCATCCCGCTAATAGCCCAACACCACCACCCCCGGGCAGTAGAAGCCACCACTAAATATTTCCTTACCCAAGCCACTGCAGCAGCCATGCTTCTTTTTGCTAGTACCACTAATGCCTGACTAACGGGCCAATGGGACATTCAACAAATGACCCATCCCCTCCCCATTACTCTGATTACCCTTGCTTTAGCACTGAAAATTGGCCTTGCACCCGTTCATTCCTGGCTCCCCGAGGTTCTTCAGGGACTAGACCTCACCACGGGACTTATCCTTTCCACCTGACAAAAACTCGCCCCCTTTGCCCTCCTCCTTCAGATCCAACCTGCTAACTCGTATATCCTTGTTGCATTTGGCCTGGCCTCCACGTTAGTTGGCGGATGAGGGGGATTAAATCAGACCCAACTGCGTAAAATTCTTGCTTATTCATCCATCGCCCACCTCGGCTGAATAATTCTTGTCCTTCAATTCTCTCCTTCCCTCACACTTCTAACCTTACTAACATATTTTGTAATGACCCTCTCAACATTCCTTGTGTTTAAACTAAACAAGTCGACCACTATTAATATGCTCGCCACTTCGTGAGCAAAAGCACCTGCTCTCACGGCCCTCACCCCACTCATTCTTCTGTCACTAGGGGGTCTCCCCCCTCTGACTGGCTTCATACCAAAATGACTTATTCTTCAGGAACTAACCAAACAAGGTCTTGCCCCGACGGCCACCCTTGCCGCAATATCAGCACTCCTAAGCCTCTACTTTTATCTGCGGCTCTCCTACGCTATGACTTTAACTATGTCCCCCAATAACCTCACTGGCACTACCCCCTGACGGCTTCAGCACTCGCAATTTACGCTACCCCTGGCCCTCACGACTGCCGCCGCTCTTTTATTGCTTCCCCTAACCCCCGCAGTTGTAGCACTACTCACCCTTTAAGAGACTTAGGTTAACACAAGACCAAGAGCCTTCAAAGCCCTCAGCGAGAGTGAAAATCTCCCAGTCCCTGATAAGACTTGCGGGACGTTACCCCACATCTCCTGCATGCAAAACAGACACTTTAATTAAGCTAAAGCCTTTCTAGGTGGGTAGGCCTCGATCCTACAAGTTCTTAGTTAACAGCTAAGTGCTCAAGCCAGCGAGCATCCATCTACCTTTCCCCCGCCTGTCCGGGGACAAAAGGCGGGGGAAAGCCCCGGCAGACGCTAGCCTGCTCCTTAAGATTTGCAATCTAATATGTCAAACACCTCAGGGCTTGGTAAGAAGAGGACTCAAACCTCTGTCAATGGGGTTACAATCCACCGCTTAAGCACTCAGCCATCCTACCTGTGGCCACCACACGTTGATTCTTCTCGACTAATCACAAAGACATTGGCACCCTCTACCTAGTATTTGGTGCTTGAGCCGGAATAGTAGGCACCGCCCTAAGCTTACTTATCCGGGCCGAACTTAGCCAGCCCGGCGCACTCCTTGGGGACGACCAGATCTACAACGTAATTGTTACAGCACATGCCTTTGTAATAATCTTCTTTATAGTGATGCCAATCATAATTGGGGGTTTCGGAAACTGACTTATTCCACTTATAATCGGCGCCCCCGACATGGCATTCCCTCGTATAAACAATATGAGCTTTTGACTTCTTCCTCCCTCCTTCCTTCTACTTCTTGCCTCCTCGGGGGTAGAAGCCGGGGCTGGCACCGGATGGACCGTCTATCCGCCGCTAGCTGGGAACTTAGCACACGCCGGAGCATCCGTTGATTTAACTATTTTTTCCCTACACCTAGCAGGGATTTCTTCGATCCTAGGGGCAATCAATTTTATTACTACCATTATTAACATAAAACCCCCAGCCATCTCCCAGTACCAGACACCTTTGTTTGTGTGGGCTGTATTGATTACGGCCGTTCTTCTTCTCCTTTCCCTCCCCGTACTTGCCGCGGGCATCACTATACTTCTAACAGACCGGAACTTAAACACCACTTTCTTTGATCCTGCAGGCGGGGGAGACCCCATCCTCTACCAACACCTGTTCTGGTTCTTTGGGCACCCGGAGGTCTATATTCTTATTTTACCCGGCTTTGGGATAATCTCCCACATTGTTGCTTACTACGCGGGTAAGAAGGAGCCTTTCGGCTACATGGGCATGGTTTGAGCTATAATGGCCATCGGCCTGTTAGGTTTTATTGTATGAGCTCATCATATGTTTACAGTCGGGATAGACGTCGATACCCGGGCCTACTTTACATCTGCAACTATAATTATTGCCATCCCTACCGGTGTCAAAGTCTTTAGCTGGCTCGCAACCCTCCATGGGGGCTCTATTAAATGAGAAACCCCTCTCCTATGAGCACTAGGCTTTATCTTCCTTTTCACAGTTGGAGGTTTAACTGGAATTGTACTAGCCAACTCCTCACTAGACATTGTCCTTCATGACACCTACTATGTAGTAGCCCACTTCCACTACGTTTTATCTATGGGTGCTGTGTTTGCTATTGTCGCTGCCTTTGTGCACTGATTCCCACTGTTTTCAGGCTATACCCTACATAGCACCTGAACAAAAATCCATTTTGGTATTATGTTTACAGGGGTAAATCTAACATTTTTCCCCCAACATTTCCTTGGGCTAGCGGGGATGCCTCGACGATACTCAGACTACCCGGACGCCTACACCCTTTGAAATACGGTTTCGTCTATTGGGTCCCTCATTTCTCTAGTAGCAGTCATCATGTTCTTATTCATTATCTGGGAGGCCTTTGCCGCCAAACGTGAAGTACTTGCAGTTGAACTAACCGCAACTAACGTCGAGTGACTACACGGCTGCCCCCCTCCTTATCACACATTTGAAGAACCTGCATTCGTGCAAGTTCAGCCCAACTAACGAGAAAGGGAGGAGTCGAACCCCCATGGACTGGTTTCAAGCCAGTTACATAACCGCTCTGTCACTTTCTTTATAAGATACTAGTAAAATAGTCATTACACTGCTTTGTCAAGGCAGAGTCGTGGGTGGGAATCCCGCGTATCTTGTTTAACAAATGGCCCATCCCTCACAACTAGGATTTCAAGATGCAGCTTCACCTGTAATAGAAGAACTTCTTCATTTTCATGACCACGCCCTTATAATTGTGTTTCTTATTAGCACTCTAGTACTTTACATTATTGTGGCGATAGTTTCTACTAAACTAACTAACAAATACATTCTAGATTCCCAAGAAATCGAGATCATTTGAACGGTTCTACCTGCAATTATTCTTATTTTGATTGCCCTGCCTTCCCTCCGTATTTTGTATCTTATGGACGAAATTAATGACCCCCACCTGACAATTAAAGCCATAGGTCACCAATGGTACTGAAGCTACGAGTATACAGACTATGAAGACCTTGGATTTGACTCGTACATAATCCCCACACAAGATCTTACCCCCGGCCAATTTCGTCTATTAGAAGCCGACCACCGAATGGTTATTCCAGTTGAATCCCCCATCCGAGTTCTCGTCTCCGCCGAAGATGTCCTACACTCATGAGCAGTCCCCGCTTTAGGAGTAAAAATGGACGCAGTCCCAGGCCGCCTGAATCAAACAGCCTTTATTGCGTCACGACCTGGAGTCTTCTACGGGCAATGCTCCGAAATTTGCGGCGCAAATCACAGCTTTATACCTATCGTAGTAGAGGCAGTTCCTCTAGAACACTTTGAAAACTGATCCTCTCTAATACTTGAAGACGCCTCGCTAAGAAGCTAAACCGGGCACAGCGTTAGCCTTTTAAGCTAAAGACTGGTGGCTCCCAACCACCCCTAGCGACATGCCTCAACTCAACCCCGCACCTTGATTCGCTATTCTAGTATTTACCTGACTAGTATTTCTAGTCGTTGTTCCTACAAAGATTCTGGCCCACACCTACCCTAATGAACCCACGTCTCAAAGCACTGAGAAGCCTAAAACAGAGCCCTGAACCTGACCATGACACTAAGCTTTTTTGATCAATTTATAAGCCCCACATTTATAGGAATTCCTCTTATAGCCCTAGCCCTTTCTCTCCCGTGAGTCCTCTACCCAACACCGTCTGCTCGATGACTAAACAACCGATTTCTTGCCCTCCAGGGCTGGTTTATTAACCGTTTTACTCAACAATTACTCCTTCCGTTAAACGTCGGGGGTCACAAGTGGGCCGCCCTTTTAGCCTCTCTAATGATCTTCTTAATTACGCTTAATATGCTAGGTCTCCTTCCGTACACCTTTACACCGACCACTCAGCTGTCCCTTAATTTAGGACTAGCAGTCCCCCTTTGATTGGCTACGGTGATTATTGGGATACGAAATCAACCCACCCATGCTCTAGGACATCTTCTGCCAGAGGGGACCCCCGGGCCTCTTATCCCTGTGCTTATTGTCATCGAGACTATTAGCCTATTTATTCGCCCCCTCGCCCTAGGAGTCCGACTAACAGCTAATTTAACCGCAGGTCATCTACTGATTCAACTCATTGCCACGGCCGCATTTGTACTGCTACCTCTAATACCCGCCGTAGCAATTTTAACTTCGACGGTTCTTATTCTTTTGACCCTCTTAGAAGTTGCCGTGGCTATAATCCAAGCCTACGTCTTTGTCCTTCTCCTAACCCTTTATTTACAAGAAAACGTTTAATGGCCCATCAAGCACATGCATATCATATAGTTGACCCCAGCCCTTGACCTCTTACAGGTGCGGTTGCCGCCCTGCTAATAACATCTGGCCTCGCAATTTGATTCCACTTCCACTCAACCACACTTATAAGTCTTGGAATAGCCCTCCTTCTACTAACAATATACCAGTGATGACGAGACATTATCCGAGAAGGGACCTTTCAGGGTCACCACACACCCCCCGTACAAAAAGGACTTCGATACGGAATAATCCTTTTTATTACCTCAGAAGTCTTCTTTTTCCTTGGCTTTTTCTGAGCATTTTATCACTCAAGTCTAGCCCCAACCCCTGAACTAGGGGGCTGCTGACCGCCCACAGGAATTACCCCTCTCGACCCCTTCGAGGTCCCTCTGTTAAATACCGCCGTTCTCCTTGCCTCGGGGGTAACCGTCACCTGAGCCCATCACAGTATTATAGAGGGGGAACGTAAACAGGCTATTCAATCCCTTGCACTAACTATCCTTCTAGGCTTTTATTTTACTTTCCTACAAGCCATAGAGTACTACGAAGCTCCGTTTACAATTGCAGACGGCGTATATGGTGCCACATTTTTTGTGGCTACAGGCTTCCACGGGCTACATGTCATTATTGGTTCCACATTCCTGGCCATCTGCCTGCTCCGCCAAATTCAATACCACTTTACATCCGAGCACCATTTCGGGTTTGAGGCAGCCGCCTGATATTGACACTTCGTAGACGTTGTCTGACTTTTCCTCTATATCTCCATTTACTGATGAGGTTCCTAGTCTTTCTAGTATTAAGCCAGTATAAGTGACTTCCAATCACCCGGTCTTGGTTAAAGTCCAAGGAAAGATAATGAATTTAATTTCAACTATTATTGCTATTACCACTATTCTACCTATCATCCTCGCCCTTGTATCTTTTTGACTTCCTCAAATAACGCCCGACCACGAAAAGCTCTCCCCCTACGAGTGCGGGTTTGACCCCCTGGGCTCAGCCCGCCTTCCCTTTTCTCTACGCTTTTTTCTCGTAGCCATCCTCTTTCTTCTCTTTGATCTAGAGATTGCCCTCTTGCTGCCTCTTCCCTGAGGGGATCAGCTTGCAACCCCCCTCTTGACATTTCTATGAGCATCCGCCGTCCTAGCCCTCCTAACCCTCGGCCTTATCTATGAATGACTCCAAGGCGGCCTAGAGTGGGCCGAATAGGTAATTAGTCTAAGAAAAACATTTGATTTCGGCTCAAAAACTTGTGGTTAAAGTCCATAATTTCCTAATGACTCCCGTTCACTTTGCTTTCTCATCAGCCTTTATTTTGGGGCTAACAGGCCTGGCATTCCACCGTACCCACCTTCTCTCCGCCCTTCTCTGTCTAGAAGGAATAATACTCTCCCTATTTATTGCCCTCTCCCTATGGACCTTACAGTTAGACTCTACAAATTTCTCAGCAGCCCCCATGCTCCTACTAGCATTCTCAGCCTGTGAGGCAAGTGCAGGTCTTGCACTTCTAGTAGCGACCGCCCGTACCCACGGGACTGATCGACTCCAGAGCCTAAACCTTTTACAATGCTAAAAATTCTCATTCCAACACTTATGCTAATCCCGATTGCCTGAGGAGCCCCCGCCAAGTGACTGTGACCTACAACCCTAACCCACAGCCTCATTATTGCACTAGCTAGCCTAACTTGATTAAAGAACGCGTCGGAAACTGGCTGGTCAAGCCTCGGCCTCTATATGGCAACAGACCCATTATCTACACCTCTTCTTGTACTCACCTGTTGACTTCTACCACTAATGATTCTTGCTAGCCAGAACCACACAGCCTTGGAACCGCTTAATCGGCAGCGGATATATATTACACTCCTAACATCCCTTCAATTTTTCCTCATTCTAGCCTTCAGTGCTACTGAGGTAATTATATTCTACGTAATATTTGAGGCCACTCTAATCCCCACCCTAATTATTATTACCCGTTGGGGCAATCAAACAGAACGGCTCAACGCAGGGGTATATTTTCTATTTTATACCTTGGCGGGCTCACTTCCCCTCCTTGTCGCCCTTCTCCTTCTTCAAAATAGTTCTGGCACCCTTTCACTAATTACACTCCAATTTTCAGATCCCTTTCAACTCACGTCTTTTGCAGATAAGTTATGGTGGGCAGGATGCCTCGTGGCCTTCTTAGTAAAGATACCCCTATATGGTGTTCACCTATGACTGCCTAAAGCCCATGTAGAAGCACCTGTTGCGGGCTCTATGATCCTTGCGGCTGTTCTTCTGAAACTCGGGGGTTACGGAATGATGCGAATCGTCGTCATACTTGAGCCCTTAACTAAGGATCTCAGCTATCCATTTATTATCTTTGCATTGTGAGGAGTGGTTATGACAGGATCCATCTGTTTACGGCAAACAGACCTAAAGTCCCTCATCGCCTACTCGTCGGTAAGTCATATAGGCCTAGTAGTGGGAGGTATTCTTATCCAAACCCCCTGGGGCTTCTCAGGAGCCCTTATTTTAATAATTGCCCATGGCTTGACGTCTTCTGCCCTTTTCTGTCTGGCAAACACAAACTACGAGCGTACTCACAGCCGAACCATACTTTTAGCCCGAGGCCTGCAAATGGTTCTACCCTTAATAACAGCTTGATGGTTTATTGCCAGCCTAGCTAATCTGGCCCTACCCCCTCTTCCTAATCTTATGGGCGAGCTTATAATTGTCACTTCTTTATTCAACTGATCTTGGCTAACCCTCGCATTGACCGGAGCCGGGATGTTGATTACCGCAAGTTACTCCCTTTACATGTTCCTTATGACCCAGCGAGGCCCAATCCCGTCCCACCTCATTGCCTTAGACCCCTCCCACTCTCGAGAACATCTACTTATAGCTCTTCACCTACTTCCACTCATCCTCCTCATGCTTAAGCCCGAGCTCATTTGAGGGTGAACATACTGTAGATATAGTTTAACAAAAACACTAGATTGTGATTCTAGAGACAGAGGTTAAAATCCCCTTATCCACCGAGAGAGGCTCGCCAGCACCGAAGACTGCTAATCTCCGCGACCTTGGTTGAACCCCAAGGCTCACTCGCCCTTGCTTCTAAAGGATAACAGCTTATCCATTGGTCTTAGGAACCAAAAACTCTTGGTGCAAATCCAAGTAGCAGCTATGCACCCCACTTCTCTCATAATGACCTCGAGCTTACTTATTATTTTTACACTGCTGGTATTCCCTGTTTTTACTTCACTTAGCCCCAATTCCCGAGAGCAAAGCTGGGCCCTCTCACATGTAAAAACCGCAGTCAAACTGGCTTTTTTGGTTAGTCTTCTGCCCCTTTTTCTATTCATCAATGAGGGAGCAGAGACAATTGTGACCTCCTGAAGCTGGCTAAACACCCTTGTTTTTGATGTTAATGTCAGCTTCAAATTTGACCACTATTCAGTGATCTTTACACCCATCGCCCTTTATGTTACATGGTCTATTTTAGAGTTCGCATCCTGGTACATACATGCCGACCCTTTCATGAACCGCTTTTTCAAGTATCTGCTAATTTTTCTCATTGCTATAATTGTTCTAGTTACAGCTAACAACCTCTTTCAACTCTTCATTGGCTGAGAGGGAGTAGGCATCATATCCTTCCTTCTCATCGGGTGATGATACGGGCGGGCAAATGCTAACACCGCAGCCCTCCAAGCAGTAGTGTATAACCGTGTGGGTGACGTAGGACTAATTTTTGCCATGGCATGAATAGCCACAAACCTTAACTCCTGGGAAATACAACAACTGTTCGTCGCTGCCAAAGACTTCGATCTCACTTTCCCTCTTCTCGGGCTAATCGTCGCCGCCACAGGGAAGTCTGCCCAATTTGGTCTTCATCCATGGCTACCGTCCGCCATGGAGGGTCCTACGCCGGTATCTGCCCTATTGCATTCAAGCACAATGGTCGTTGCAGGTATCTTTCTCCTCATTCGGATAAGCCCCCTTCTAGCAGAAAATGCCACCGCCCTCACTGTTTGTCTCTGTCTTGGTGCCCTCACAACCCTGTTTACAGCCACCTGCGCTCTAACACAAAACGACATCAAAAAAATCGTAGCATTTTCAACATCCAGTCAGTTAGGTCTAATGATGGTAACCCTCGGGCTTAATCAACCTCAGCTAGCTTTCCTCCACATTTGCACACATGCCTTCTTCAAGGCAATACTTTTTCTCTGCTCTGGCTCAATTATTCATAGTCTTAATGATGAGCAGGACATTCGCAAAATAGGCGGCATGCACCACCTCGCCCCCTTTACCTCTTCCTGTCTAACTATTGGCAGTCTCGCCCTTACAGGCACCCCTTTCTTGGCAGGCTTTTTTTCAAAAGACGCCATCATTGAGGCCTTAAACACATCCCACCTCAACGCCTGGGCCCTAGTCCTAACTCTTCTGGCCACCTCCTTCACAGCCATCTACAGTCTTCGGGTTGTGTACTTTGTATCTATAGGCCATCCTCGCTTTAACCCCCTTTCCCCCATTAATGAAAACAACCCCGCGGTCATTAACCCCATCAAACGACTAGCATGGGGCAGCATTATCGCCGGCCTTCTAATTACCTCAAACATTGTTCCCCTAAAAGCACCCATCATGACCATGCCACCTCTACTCAAACTTGCTGCCCTACTGGTTACGATTGGGGGCCTTCTAATTGCCCTAGAATTAGCCTCACTCACGAACAAACAATTCAAACCCACCCCCCACCTGACCCCTCACCATTTTTCTAATATGTTAGGCTTCTTCCCAACAATTGTTCATCGGTTCTCCCCTAAGCTTAATCTGACCCTGGGCCAGGCGGTTGCAAGCCAGATAGTTGACCAGACATGACTAGAGAAGTCGGGCCCTAAAGCCTTAGCCACCCTGAATGCACCACTTATTACCATCACAAGCAATGCACAGCGAGGCATAATCAAAACATATCTCACCTTATTCCTTCTCACCCTCTCCCTAGCTACTCTCCTTTTTCTTTAACTAGACCGCCCGCAAAGTCCCACGACTAAGTCCCCGTGTTAATTCTAGTACAACAAGAAGCGTTAGTAGCAAGACCCATGCACTAACGACCAATATCCCACCTCCCACTGAGTACATTAGAGCTACTCCTCCAATATCCCCTCGGAAGACGGATACTTCGTCGAGCTCATCCCCTGGCACCCAGGAAAACTCGTGCCACTCGCCCCAGAACTTGCTGCAGATCACTGCAACACCTACTGCGTAAGCGGTTATATAGCTCACTACAGGTCGGCTTCCTCAACTCTCCGGATAAGGCTCGGCAGCAAGAGCTGCTGAATATGCAAACACGACCAGCATGCCCCCTAGATAAATCAGGAACAGAACTAACGATAAGAAAGGGCCCCCATAGTTGATTAGTACCCCGCACCCCATGCCCGCTACCACTACTAATCCTAGGGCAGCAAAATAAGGAGAAGGATTAGAGGCTACGGCAACTAACCCCAGCACCAACCCCAATAAAAACAAAGACATAATATAGGTCATAATTCCTGCCAGGACTCTAACCAGGACTAATGGCTTGAAAAACCACCGTTGTTATTCAACTACAAGAACCTTTAATGGCAAGCCTACGAAAAACCCACCCCCTACTAAAAATTGCAAACAACGCACTTGTCGATCTTCCTGCCCCCTCGAATATTTCAGTATGATGAAACTTTGGTTCCCTTCTGGGTCTCTGTTTAATTACCCAAATTCTCACAGGATTGTTCTTGGCCATACATTATACCGCCGACATCGCAACAGCTTTTTCATCTGTGGCACACATCTGCCGGGATGTAAACTATGGTTGGCTTATCCGCAATCTTCATGCCAACGGAGCATCCTTCTTCTTCATTTGTATTTATTTACATATCGGGCGAGGCCTATACTATGGCTCCTATCTTTATAAAGAGACATGAAACATCGGGGTGGTTCTTCTCCTATTAGTAATAATAACCGCCTTCGTGGGGTATGTTCTCCCCTGAGGACAGATGTCATTCTGAGGTGCTACGGTCATTACTAATCTTCTTTCTGCAGTACCTTACGTGGGTAACACCCTTGTTCAATGAATCTGGGGAGGCTTCTCCGTAGACAATGCCACCCTCACTCGGTTCTTCGCTTTTCACTTCCTATTCCCCTTCGTAATCGCGGGTGCCACCCTTATTCATCTTCTTTTCCTTCATGAAACCGGCTCAAATAACCCTCTCGGTTTAAACTCCGACGCCGATAAAGTATCTTTTCACCCCTACTTTTCCTACAAAGACCTCCTGGGTTTTGCCGTACTCCTCATTGCTCTAACAGCCCTTGCTCTATTTTCCCCAAATCTTTTAGGAGACCCTGACAATTTCACCCCTGCAAATCCCCTAGTTACCCCTCCGCATATTAAACCGGAGTGATACTTCCTCTTTGCCTATGCAATTCTGCGCTCTATCCCTAACAAACTAGGGGGAGTCTTGGCCTTGCTGGCCTCCATTCTAGTACTAATGGTGGTACCAATCCTCCATACATCAAAGCAACGAGGCATTACGTTTCGCCCCCTCTCACAATTCCTATTCTGGACTTTGATTGCAGACGTTGCCATCCTCACCTGAATCGGAGGAATGCCCGTCGAACACCCCTTTATTATTATTGGTCAAGTCGCATCTTTCCTGTACTTCTTCCTCTTCCTCGTCCTCGCCCCGCTAGCAGGATGAATAGAAAATAAAGCCCTCGAATGAGCCTGCAGTAGTAGCTCAGCGCCAGAGCGCCGGTCTTGTAAACCGGACGCCGGAGGTTAAAATCCTCCCTACCGCTCAAAGAAAGGAGATTTTAACTCCCACCCCTGGCTCCCAAAGCTAGGATTCTAAGTTAAACTATTCTTTGCAAGTATTTGCAAGTATTTGCAAGTATTTGCAAGTATTTGCAAGTATTTGCAAGTATTTGCAAGTATTTGCAAGTATTTGCAAGTATTTGCAAGTGTAAATACACGTATGTATTTACACCATACATTTATATTAACCATATAAGGGGTATTCAAGTACATATATGTATAATCAACATATCTAGGATTACCCCATTCATATATCACCATAACACTAAGGGTTACATAAAGCATGTATAGGTTTATCTAACATATTATTAAATCTTGGACAGGCGACATTTAAGACCGAACACATATACTCATAAGTTAAGTTATACCTTTACCCAACATCTCGTCATATCTCAAAATCTTAATGTAGTAAGAGCCTACCATCAGTTGATTTCTTAATGATCACGGTTATTGAAGGTGAGGGACAACTATTGTGGGGGTTTCACACAGTGAATTATTCCTGGCATTTGGTTCCTACTTCAGGGCCATTTATTGATATTATTCCTCACACTTTCATCGACGCTGACATAAGTTAATGGTGGAATACATACTCCTCGTTACCCACCAAGCCGGGCGTTCTTTCTACAGCGCATAGGGTTCTCTTTTTTTTTTTTCCTTTCGACTGGCATTTCACAGTGCACACGGAAATAACTGATAAGGGTGTACATTTCCTCTGCCCCGGCGTATAGTATGAGTGGTGAAAAGATTTTATACAAAGAATCACATATTAGGATATCATGTGCATAAGTAGTGGTAATTACTCCTAACTTCCCTAAGAGACCCCCCTCTGGGATTTCTTACGGTTTCTTTGCGTAAAACCCCCCTACCCCCCTAAACTCCTGAGATAGTTGTCAATCCTGAAAACCCCCCGGAAACAGGAAAATCTCTAGAAGTATTTTTTGGGGAACCAATTTGCATCTATTTACATTATTAAAATAATGTGCAT